GAATTTTTTTATATACAAAAAGAATGAGAATGGTTTAAGATAATAATAACAGATTATTATCTTGAAAAATATCTCTTATATTTATATATATATATATATTAAATATTTAAATAATTATTTAATTAAATAATTATTTAAAATTTTAATTTATTAATATATATATATATATAATAAATAATTAGAAAAATTAAATATTATATTTATAATTATATATATTTACACTTATTATTGATCGCTTGTTATTAAATAGATTTTTAATATAAATATTATGAAAAAAGAAAGGAAGAAAATATTTAATATTTAATAATTTATAATAAATATTTTAATATAAAAAAAAAAAAAAAAAAATCTATGTCATATTTTTTATAATATAAATAAAATTTTATGATTTAAAAAATTTATTTTAAGTTTAATTTACATATAAATTTTAGTGTTAATTTTATATTTAAAAAATATAATTTTTATTGTAGTAATTAAAATTAAAAATTTAAGTAATTAAGATTTAGTAATACAAAATATTAAATAACAAATTTTGTGCCAGCAGTTGCGGTTATACAAAAATTTAAATAAATTTTATTAGTAAAAATAAATATATTTATTAATTAAATTAAATTTAAAATTATTAGGTGAAATTTTAATTTAAGTAAAATTTAAATTTAAATTATGAATTTAAAAATTTTAAAATAAACTAGGATTAGATACCCTATTATAAAAAATTAAAATATATTACTAAAATAGTAAATAATTATTTATTGAAACTTAAATAATTTGGCGGTATTTTAGTTCATTTAGAGGAATCTGTCTAGTAATTGATAGTCCACGAATAATTATATTTAATTTAAAATTTTATATATCGTTGTTAAAAAAATATTTTTTAATAAAAATAATATTTTAAAATTTAAAATAAAAATAAATTCAGATCAAGATGTAGATAATAATTAAAATAAGATGGATTACATTATAATAATATAAATGAATAATAATTTGAAATAATTATTTGAAGGTGGATTTAAATGTAATTTTATTTAATTTAATAAAATGATTAAAAATTAACATATGTACATATTGCCCGTCACTTTCATTTTAAAATTGAAATAAGTCGTAACAAAGTAGAGGTACTGGAAAGTGTTTCTAGAAAGAACAAATTAGAGCTTGTTAAGTATTTCATTTACATTGAAAAGAAATTATAAATATAATTAATTTGAAAGGGGGGAATTAAAATAATAAAAAATAAAAGAAAAATTTTTAATATTAAAATATTTAATGGGGGTTAAAGTATTTTAATGGAAAAAATTAATTTTTTTATAGTAAAATAGTATTGTGAAAGAATTTTGAAAAATTATAAAATAAAAATTTATTTTTAAGTAAATTTAATTTATTGTATCTTGTGTATCAGAGTTTATTAATTAATATTTTTGGGGGAAAATATCTCGAATTTTAAAGAGTTAATTAATTAATAAATTTAATGTAGCATAATTATTTTTAATAATTAATTGGAAATGAAATGTTAATCGTTTTAAAAAATATCTAGTTTTTTTAGAAAAAAATTTAATTTTAAATTAAATTTAATTTATTTATTTAATTTTTAATAAAGAAAAAATTTAATTAAATATTTTAAGGGATAAGCTTTAAATTAAATTTTTATAATAAAATTTTATAAAATGAAATTTTTAAAATTAAAATTTTTTAAGAATTATTGTTTTTTATAAATAATTTCATTTAATTTAAAATTAAAATAATTTATTTAATTTTTTATAAAAAATTAATTTATAATAAAAAAAAATTAGCAATAATGATAAAATTAGTATATAAATATAAAAATTAATTAAAATTTATTATAATTAATGAAAAGGAATTCGGCAAAAATTTATATTCACTTGTTTATCAAAAACATGTCTTTTTGAAAATAATATAAAGTCTAATCTGCCCACTGAAATTATTTTAAAGGGCTGCAGTATATTGACTGTACAAAGGTAGCATAATCAATAGTCTTTTAATTGAAGACTTGTATGAATGATTTAATGAAATATAAACTGTCTCTTTATTAAAATTAGAATTTAATTTTTTAGTCAAAAAGCTAAAATAAATTTAAAAGACGAGAAGACCCTATAGAGTTTTATATTTTTTAGTATTTTAATTTTATATAAAATTTTAAATTAAAATATTAATAAATATTTTATTGGGGTGATATAAAAATTAAAATAACTTTTTAAAAAATTAAACATTAATTTATGAGTATTTGATCCATAATTTATGATTAAAAGAAAAAATTACCTTAGGGATAACAGCGTTATTTTTTCTTTTAGTTCAAATAAAAGTTAAAGTTTGCGACCTCGATGTTGGATTAAGATAAAATTTAAAAGCAAAATTTTAAAATTTTGATCTGTTCGATCATTAAAATCTTACATGATCTGAGTTCAAACCGGTGTGAGCCAGGTTGGTTTCTATCTTTAGAGAAATAAAATAATTTAGTACGAAAGGATCAATTATTTTAAATAATTTAATTACAATGAATTTTAATAAAATAGTTTTAACTATTTTGGCAGAAAAATGTAATGGTTTTAGAAGTCATAAATGTATAATTTATTATATAGGTAGTAAATGTTAATTATGGAAAATTTTAATTTAATTATTGGGTTATTAATTTTATTTATTGGGGTATTAATTGGTGTTGCTTTTTTGACATTATTAGAGCGAAAGGTTTTAGGGTATATTCAAATTCGGAAAGGTCCAAATAAGATAGGAATTATAGGGATTTTACAGCCTTTTTCTGATGGTATTAAATTATTCAATAAAGAACAAGTTTATTTAAATTATTCAAATTATATTTATTATTATTTTTCTCCAATTTTAGGATTTTTTTTATCTTTAATTATTTGAATGGTTATTCCTTATTATTTTAATTTTTTAATATTTAATTTAGGGTTTTTATTTTTTTTTTGTTGTACTAGAGTAGGGGTTTATATTTTATTAATTGCTGGGTGGTCTTCAAATTCTAATTATTCTCTTTTAGGAGGTCTTCGAGCTGTAGCACAAACTATTTCTTATGAAGTTAGAATAGCTTTAATTTTATGTTCTATTTTAATTATATTAATGGAATTCAATATAGTAAAATTAATATTATATCAAGAAAAAGTTTGGTTTATTTTTTTTATACTACCTTTAGGAATGTGTATATTTTCTTCTATATTAGCAGAGACTAATCGAACTCCTTTTGATTTTGCAGAAGGTGAGAGAGAATTAGTTTCAGGGTTTAATATTGAATATAGAAGAGGAGGATTTGCTTTAATTTTTTTAGCAGAGTATTCAAGAATTTTATTTATAAGAATGTTTTTTATTTTATTATATATAGGTGGGTATGGGTTAAGAGTTTGATTTTATTTAAAATTAACTTTTATTAGTTTTTTATTTATTTGAGTTCGAGGGACATTACCTCGATATCGTTATGATAAATTAATATATTTATGTTGAAAGGTTTATTTACCAATTTCTTTAAGAATATTAATGTTATTTTTAGGGATTAAAATATTTATTATTTAATAAACATTTTTAGTATAAATTAATAGAATAATTATTATTCTTTCTTAAGTTTTCAAAACAAATGCTTAATACAAGCTCATTAATTATGTATTGAAAATTATTTTATCTCATATTTTATTTATAATTGGGTTAATAATATAATAAGAAAAATATATAACTGTTAAAATTTGTCTTATAATAATATATGGGGTTTCAACTGGTCGAGCTCCAATTCATGTTAATAAAATAATAATTGAGATTAAGGATCAAAAAAGAATTTGATTTATAGGATAAAATTGGATTCCTTGAATTTTTTTATTAAAGGTAAATGGAAGAATAACTAAGATTAAAATTGATATAATAAGGGCAATTACTCCTCCAAGTTTATTAGGGATTGATCGTAAAATTGCATAAGCAAATAAAAAGTATCATTCTGGCTGGATATGAATTGGGGTTACTAGAGGATTAGCTGGGATAAAATTATCTGGGTCTCTTAAAATATAAGGATTAGTTAATGTTAAAATAGTTAAAATGAATAATAGAATAATAAATCCAATTAAATCTTTAAAAGTAAAATATGGGTGGAAAGGAATTTTATCTAAATTTCTATTAATTCCTAAAGGGTTATTAGATCCTGTTTGATGTAGGAATAATAAATGGATTATTGTTATTATTAAAATAATAAATGGGAGTAAAAAATGAAATGTATAAAATCGAGTTAATGTTGGATTGTCAACTGCAAATCCTCCTCAAATTCAATTTACTAAGCTTGTTCCTAAATATGGGATAGCAGATAATAAGTTAGTAATTACTGTTGCTCCTCAAAAAGATATTTGACCTCAAGGTAAAACATATCCTATAAAAGCTGTTATTATTAATAAAAATAAAATAATAATTCCTACTATTCATGTATAAATAAAATTAAAAGATTCATAATAGATATTACGTCCAATATGGATATAAATACAAATGAAAAAGAAGGATGCTCCATTAGCATGTAGAGTTCGAATAAATCATCCATAATTAACATTTCGACAAATATAATTAACACTAAAAAAGGCAAATTCAATATTAGCACAATAATATATTGTTAGGAATAGTCCTGTAATAATTTGAATAATTAAGCATAAAGCTAATAAAGATCCAAAATTTCATCAGGAAGAGATATTAATTGGAGTTGGTAAATCTACTAAAGAATTATTTAAGATTTTTAATAAAGGATGGGATTTACGAATAGGAATAAAATTTTTTATCATTAGTTAAAAGATCGTAACGGGCCGAAAAAAATATTAGTGATTTTAATTACAGCAATTAAAGTAATGAACAAATAAATAATTAATATTATAATTAGTAAAAAAGTTTGTTTATCATAAAGTTTTGATAAATTAATTTTATTTTCATTAAAAAAAATAAAATAATTTAATAAATTATTTATTTCATTATTAATAAATAAATTTTTTATATTAAAATTTTTAAAATTTATAATTAAAGTAATAATTAAAGATAAAATAATAATTAAAATAAAATTTATTTTTATTATAGAAAAATTTATTAATTCATTAGAAGCTACATTTGACACATAAATAAATAATACTAATAATCCTCCTAAGAAAATTAAAAATAAAATGTATGAAAATCAATAAGTATCTATAAATATCCCAATTAATAATGATATTATTATGGTTTGGATTAAAATGATTAATCCTATTATTAATGGATGATTAATAAAAAATATAAATAAAGATATAAAAATTAGAAAAAAAAAAATAAATTTTATAATAACAAAGAATAGTTTAATAAAAATAATAATTTTGGAGATTATTGATGAGAATAAATTCTTTTCTTTGAAGTTTTTAAATAATATATTATTTTTGGTTTACAAGACCAATGTTTTTTTTTAAACTATAAAAACACAAATGATAAAAATTTTAATTTTAGTTATGTTTTTTTCTGGGAATATGATTTTTGTTAGAAAGCATAAACATTTATTAGTTGTTTTATTAAGATTAGAATTTATTGTATTAAGAATTTATTTATTATTAATAAATTATTTATTAATAATAAGTTATGATTTGTATATATTAATAGTATTTTTAGTTTTTTCAGTTTGTGAGGGGGCATTGGGACTTTCTATTTTAATTTCTATAATTCGAACTCATGGTAATGATTATTTTCAAAGCTATAATTTATTATGATAAAATTTTTTTTTATAATTGTATTTATAATACCATTTTGTTTTTTAAAAAATAGATTTTGAATGGTTCAAATAATATTATTTTTTTTAATATTATTATTAATAAATATTTCTTTAAGAATTATAAATTTTTTTAATTTAAGATATATAATAGGTTGTGATATAATTTCTTTTGGTTTAATTATATTAAGAGTATGAATTTGTTCTTTAATAATTATATCAAGAGAAAATTTATTAAAAAGAAATTATTATCTAAATTTATTCTTGTTAACTATTTTATTTTTATTAATTATATTATATTTAACTTTTTCTTCAATAAATATTTTTATATTTTATTTATTTTTTGAAGGAAGATTAATTCCTACTTTAATTTTAATTTTAGGTTGAGGGTATCAACCTGAGCGAATTCAAGCTGGACTTTATTTATTATTTTATACGTTATTTGTTTCTTTGCCTTTATTATTAGGTTTATTTTATATTTTTGAAGAAATTAATACAATAATAATATATATATATAAATTTTATTCTAATATTTCTTTATTTTTATATTTTTCTATAGTATTAGCTTTTTTAGTTAAAATACCTATATATTTTGTTCATTTATGATTACCTAAAGCTCATGTTGAAGCTCCTATTTCAGGATCAATAATTTTAGCTGGTATTATATTAAAATTAGGTGGGTATGGTTTAATACGAGTAATAGTAATTTTTCAAAAAATAACTTTTAATATTGGAGTAATATGAGTAGTGATTAGTTTATTGGGAGGATTTTATATTAGTTTAAAATGTTTTTGTCAAGTTGATATGAAATCTTTAATTGCATATTCTTCTGTGGCCCATATAGGGATAGTAATTGGGGGAATTATAACTATAAATTATTGGGGTTTTATAGGTTCTTATATATTAATGATTGGTCATGGATTATGTTCTTCTGGTATATTTTGTTTATCTAATATTAATTATGAGCGATTAGGAAGACGAAGTTTATTTTTAAATAAAGGATTAATAAATTTTATACCTTCATTAAGTTTATGATGATTTTTATTAATAATTTCTAATATAGCAGCTCCACCTTCTATAAATTTTTTTGGAGAGTTACAGTTAATTAATGGGTTAGTTTCTTGATCTTGAATAACAATAATTATATTAATATTAATTACTTTTTTTAGAGCTGGTTATAGTTTATATTTATATTCTTATTCTCAACATGGGGAAATATCTATAAATTTATATAGATTTTATTTAGGTACATCTCGGGAGTATTTATTATTATTTTTACATTGATTCCCTTTAAATATCTTTTTATTTAAATTTGATTATGTAATAATTTGATTTTACTTAAATAATTTAAATAAAATATTGATTTGTGGAATCAAATATATGGATTAATTTCATTTTAAGTTATTAAGAATAATAATTCTATTTGTTTTATTAGATTTTTTTTTTTATTTATTTTTATAATTTTAAATTTTTTAGGAGTGATTTATTTTTTAATAAATAATTTAGTATTATTTTTAGAGTGGGAAATTATTTCTTTTAGTTCTATGAATATTGTATTTTCTATATTATTAGATTGAATATCTTTATTATTTATAATATTTGTTTCTTTAATTTCTTCTTCTGTTATTTATTATAGAAAAAGATATATAAGTTCAGAATTAAATTTGAATCGTTTTATTATTTTAGTTTTAATATTTGTATTTTCGATAATATTATTAATTATTAGACCAAATATTATTAGAATTTTTTTAGGTTGAGATGGATTGGGGTTAGTTTCATATGCTTTAGTAATTTATTATCAAAATGTAAAATCTTATAATGCTGGGATATTAACTGTTTTATCAAATCGGGTTGGGGATGTAATATTATTAATAGTAATTGCTTGAATAATAAATTTTGGTAGTTGAAATTATATTTTTTATTTAGAGTTAATAAAAAATGATTTTTATGCTATACTTATTAGAAGATTAATTATTTTAGGGGGAATAACTAAAAGTGCTCAGATTCCTTTTAGAGCCTGATTACCTGCTGCAATGGCAGCTCCAACTCCTGTGTCAGCTCTTGTTCATTCTTCTACTTTAGTTACTGCTGGGGTATATTTATTAATTCGATTTAATAATTTATTAGTTAATACAGAGTTTTTAAAAATGTTATTATTAATTTCTGGTATAACTATATTTATGGCTGGAGTTAGAGCTAATTATGAATTTGATTTAAAAAAAATTATTGCTTTATCTACTTTAAGACAATTAGGATTAATAATAAGAATTTTAAGAATGGGATTTAAGGATTTAGCTTTTTTTCATTTATTAACTCATGCTATATTTAAAGCTTTATTATTTATATGTGCAGGGGTAATTATTCATATAATAAGTGACAGACAAGATATTCGTTCTATGGGGGGATTAAGAAATTATATTCCTATAACTTCTTTATGTTTAAATATTTCTAATTTAGCTTTATGTGGAATTCCTTTTTTAGCTGGGTTTTATTCTAAAGATTTAATTTTAGAGATGGTAAGATTAAGAAATTTAAATTTAATAGTTTTTTTTTTATATTATTTTTCTACGGGATTAACTATATTTTATACTATTCGTTTATTAATATATTTAATAGTAAATGATTATAATTTAATTAGTGTGTATAATTTATATGGGGAAGATTATGTTATGTTAAAAAGAATAATTTTATTATTATTTATAAGAGTAGTTAGAGGATCTTTTTTAAGATGATTAATTTTTTGTTATCCTTATATGATTTATTTACCTTTTAATTTAAAAATGATAGTAATTTATGTAAGATTAATAGGGGGGATTATAGGGTGATTAATTAGTAAAATAAATTTATATTCAGTAAATAAATTTATAGTAAGATATAAATTAAGAAATTTTTTAAGTTTAATGTGATTTATGCCTTCATTATTTACTTATGGGGTAAATTATAATTTTTTAAAATTAAGACAAAATTTAATAAAAAAAATTGATTTAGGTTGAAGTGAAATATATAGAGGACAAGGATTATATATAATTATAAAAAATTATTCTATTATTTTTAGTTTTATACAAATAAATAATTATAAAATTTATTTATACAGATTTATGTTGTGAATATTAATTACAACTCTATTTATATTAAATAGAATTTATTTAAATAGCTTAAAAAGAGTTTAATATTGAAGATATTAAGGTGATGGAAATCTTTAAATATTTATAAAAATATGAAATTTTATTTTCACAATGAAAATGTGAAGTTTTTAATAAACTATATAAATTAGAAATAGAAATATTAATGGAAGTTATCCACTAAAATTAAGTTAGCAGCTTAATATAAAATATTTCTTTAATTGGAATTTTTATTCAATAATATCATTAACAGTGATATACCTCTATTTTGGTTTCAATTAAAAATAAGGAGTGAAGAACTCTATCTTTTAAGTCGAAATTAAATGCAGGTGATTGCTTCTTATTTAAGAAAAATTATTAAAATAATATTTTTTGATTGCAAATCAAATGTTTTTTTTAAACTATTATCCTGTAATTATTAATATGTTCAATTTAGTATTTTTTGATTTCATTCGTGATATAATCCAATTAGTAAAATGAAAATAAAAAATCTTGAAATTAAAAATCAAATATTTATATTAGTTATATTAAAAGTTGGAATTATTGGGAAAATTAAAGCAATTTCTACATCAAAAATTAAAAAAATTACTGTAATTAAAAAAAAGTGTAATGAAAAAGGAATTCGAGGTAAATTTTTAGGATCAAATCCACATTCAAATGGTGAGCATTTTTCTCGATCTAAATTTGATTTTTTTGATAAAATTGATGAAATTTTTATAAGTAAAATAGAAATAAAAATAAAAATTAAGCTAATTCTTCATATTATTTTAATTATTTATATTAATAATAAATTAAACTTTTTGATTGGAAGTCAAATATACTAGATATATTATATAAATAATTAATTACCTCATCAATAAATTGAGATATATAGGAATAATCATACTACGTCAACAAAATGTCAATATCAGGCTGCTGCTTCAAATCCAAAGTGATGTGAATTAGAAAAATGATTATTAATTAGTCGAATAAAACAAATTAGTAAAAAGATTGTTCCAATAATTACATGTAATCCATGGAATCCTGTTGCTATAAAAAAAGTTGATCCATAAATTCTATCAGAAATATTAAATGGAGCTTCAAAGTATTCATATCCTTGTAAAATAGAAAAATAGAATCCTAATAAAATTGTAATAAAAAGTCTTTGGGATGTTTGAGAGAGATTATTAGTTATTAAAGCATGATGAGCTCATGTTACAGTTAGTCCTGAAGTAATTAGAATAATTGTATTTAATAAAGGAATTTGAAATGGGTTAAATGCAATAATATTTGTAGGAGGTCAGTGAGTTCCAATTTCAATATTAGGGGCAAGACTTCTATGGAAAAAAGCTCAAAAAAAAGAAATAAAAAAAAAAATTTCTGAAATAATAAATAATAATATACCTCATCGTAATCCTTTGGAAACTAAAGTGGTATGTTTACCTTGGAAAGTTCCTTCACGACAAATATCTCGTCATCATTGATACATTGTTATAATAATAATAATATAACCTAAAATTATTAAATTTATATTAAAATTGTGGAATCATTTAATTAAGCCTGTGACTAAGGTTATAGTTCCAATAGCTCCAGTTAAAGGTCAGGGGCTATAATCAACTAAATGATATGGGTGATTATTAAAATTTGTCATTAGTTAGTTTCTCTAGAATAAAGAGTTCTTAAAATTGTAATAACATAAGATTGAATAATTGCAACAGCTCTTTCTAGAACAAGAAGAAGAATTTGAATAAAAATTAATATAATTAAAAAATATATTTTTATAATAGATCCTGTATTTCTTAATAAAGTTAATAATAAATGTCCCGCAATTATATTGGCTGTTAAACGAATAGCTAAAGTTCCTGGACGAATAATGTTACTAATAGTTTCAATAAGTACTATAAAAGGTATTAGAATATTAGGAGTTCCCTGAGGGATTATATGGATAAATATGTGTTGGGAATTATTAATTCATCCAAATAATATAAATCTTAATCATAATGATAAAGATAAAGTTAATGAAATTGATAAATGACTAGTTCTTGTGAAAATATAAGGGAATAATCCTAAAAAATTATTAAATAAAATGAAAGAAAATAATGAAATAAAAATAAAAGTTGATCCCTTATTTTTATTAAAATTTAAAAGAATTTTAAATTCATTATGAAGTTTTATAGTAATAAATTTTCATAAGATGAAATGTCGATTAGGGATTAGTCAAAAAGAAAATGGGATAAATAAAATTCCGATAAATGTTCTAATTCAATTAAGGGATAAATTAAAAATATTAGTAGAAGGATCAAAAATAGAAAATAAATTATTTATCATTTTCAATTTAATTTTTTATTATTAAATTTATTTGTTAAGGAGTTATAAAATTTGTTAGAAAAATTATAATAAATATAGTAATTTATAATATTTATTATTAAGAAAATAAATAAAAAAAATAAAAAGTAAAATATTCAATTAATAGGTATTATTTGAGGAATAAAAGAATATTACTAAAGTAATAATTTAAGTTTGACATACTAATGTTATAAATTTAACTAATTCTTTCATTAGAAGTAATTGCGAATTTACTATAAAGTGGTTTAAGAGACCAATACTTGCTTTCAGTCATCTAATGATGTATAATTATTAATTCAATTAATAAAATTTTTTATAGGAATTCTTTCAATTACAATAGGTATAAATCTGTGATTTGCCCCACAAATTTCAGAACATTGACCATAAAAAATTCCTGGACGATTAATAAAGAAATTAGTTTGATTTAATCGTCCTGGATTAGCATCTACTTTTACTCCTAAAGAGGGGATAGTTCATGAGTGAATAACATCAGTAGCTGTAATTAAAATACGAATTTGATTGTTTATAGGTAAAATAATACGATTATCAACATCTAATAATCGAAAATTATTTATAGGATCATAATCATTAATTATATATGAATCAAATTCAATATTTTTGAAATCAGAGTATTCATATCTTCAATATCATTGGTGTCCAATTGATTTTAAGGTAATTAAAGGATTATTTAATTCATCTAATAAATATAATAATCGTAAAGAAGGGAGAGCAATAAAAATTAAAGTAATTGCTGGTAAAATAGTTCAAATTAATTCAATTATTTGATTTTCTAGTAAAAATTTATTAATAAATTTATTAAAAAATAAATTTATTAATAAATATATAACTAAAATTGTAATTATTAATAAAATAACTAAAGTATGATCATGGAAAAAAATTATTTGTTCTATTAGAGGGGATGCTCCATTTTGTAAATTAAAGTTTGATCAAGTTGCCATTTCTAAAAAAAGGAAATCCTTTATAAATGGGGTTTAAATCCATTACATATAATCTGCCATATTAGAAAATACTTATAATTGGTAATTCATTATAAGAATGTTCTGCTGGAGGTAAATTTTGGTATCATTCAATAGAAGATGGTATATTTAAAGGAAAAATAATTATTTTTTGGTTAATTATTGATTCTCAAATAATTATTATTATTATAATTGTTCTAATTAATGAAATATAAGATCCTAAAGATGAGATAATATTTCATGATAAATAGTTATCAGGATAATCTGAGTATCGTCGGGGTATTCCAGCAAGTCCTAAAAAATGTTGAGGAAAAAATGTTAAATTAACCCCAATAAATATAGTAATAAATTGAATTTTTAAATAAAAATTATTTAATTGTAATCCTGTAAATAGTGGGTATCAATGAATAAATCCACCTAAAATAGCAAATACAGCCCCTATAGAAAGAACATAATGAAAATGAGCTACAACATAATAAGTATCATGTAAAATAATGTCAATTGAAGAGTTGGCTAAAATTACACCTGTTAATCCTCCTACAGTAAATAAAAATACAAATCCTAATCTTCATAATATAGAGGGGCTATAATTATTTTGGGTTCCATATAATGTTGCTAATCAACTAAAAATTTTAATACCTGTGGGTACTGCAATAATTATTGTAGCAGAAGTAAAATAAGCTCGGGTATCAATATCTATTCCTACTGTAAATATATGGTGTGCTCAGACAATAAAACCAAGTAAACCAATTGCTATTATTGCATAAATTATTCCTAAAACTCCGAAAGTTTCTTTTTTACCTCTTTCTTGTGGGATAATATGAGAAATAATTCCAAATCCAGGTAAAATTAAAATATAAACTTCTGGATGACCAAAAAATCAAAATAAGTGTTGGTAAAGAATAGGGTCTCCCCCCCCAGCAGGGTCAAAGAAGGAAGTATTTAAATTTCGATCGGTTAAAAGTATAGTAATTGCACCTGCTAATACGGGTAAAGATAGAAGTAATAATAAAGCAGTAATTCCTACTGCTCATACAAATAAAGGTATTTGATCGAAGGGTATATTATTAATTCGTATATTAATAATAGTTGTAATAAAATTAATTGCTCCTAAAATAGATGAAATACCTGCTAAATGAAGAGAAAAAATAGCTAAGTCTACTGAAGATCCTCTATGAGCAATATTGGATGAAAGTGGGGGGTAAACTGTTCATCCAGTTCCTGCTCCAGTTTCTACAATTCTTCTCGAAATCAATAAGGTTAGGGAAGGAGGTAGTATTCAAAATCTTATATTATTTATTCGAGGGAAAGCTATATCAGGAGCTCCAAGTATTAAAGGAACTAATCAATTTCCAAATCCTCCAATTATAATAGGTATAACTATAAAAAAAATTATAATAAAAGCATGAGCTGTTACAATTGTGTTATAAATTTGGTCATCTCCAATTAAAGATCCAGGATTACCTAATTCAGTTCGAATTAAAAGTCTTAAAGAAGTTCCTAACATTCCTGCTCAAATTCCAAAAATAAAATATAAAGTTCCAATGTCTTTATGATTAGTTGAATAAAGTCATTTTCGCTAAATAAAATGGCTGAGCTATAAGCGATAAATTGTAAATTTATTAACGAGAAATTTCTCTTTTATTAGTCTTATATTCATAAATGATATAAAATTGCAAATTTTAAGGTGTAGTATATACTAAGGCTTAAAGAAATTTTCTTTATAAATAATTTTGAAGACTATTAGTTTAAATTAACTTAAAACCTTAGATAAATAAAAAAGTATTAAGAATTAAACCTAATAAAGAAATGAAAGAAAAAAAATTAATAATTAAAAAATAATTATTTTTGATATTAATTTTGAATCATTTTAATTTAAAAAAGTCAAATATTATAGAAATATAAATAATACGAATATAAAAAAATAATATAATTAAACTTGATATTATAAATATAAATCTTAAAAAAAATATTTTATTATAAATTAAAAAATTAATAATAATTCATTTAGGGAAGAATCCTAAAAATGGGGGGAGACCTCCTAAGGAAAAAAAATTAATTAATAATGAAATTTTAATAAAAAATTTTAAATTAAAATTAAATATTTGATTAATAAAAAAAATATTTAATAGGGAAAATAAAAAACATAAAATGAAATTTATAAATAAATATACTAAAAAATATAATATTCAAATATTTTCTCTAATTATGAAAGAAGAAATTAATCATCCAATATTATTAATTGAAGAAAAAGCTATTAATTTACGTAGGGATCTTTGATTAAATCCTCTAATAGCCCCAACATAAACATTTAAAATTATAATAATTATAATAAAATTTTTATTTATATAATAAGAAAGAAGGATTATAGGGGAGATTTTTTGTCAAGTTATTAAAATAAAGCAATTTATTCATGATAATCCTTCTATTACATTGGGGAATCAAAAATGGAATGGGGCTGCTCCTATTTTTATTAGTAAAGAGGAATTAATTATAATAGATAAATAATTATTAATTTCAAAATTTTTCAACAAAATTATTTTTATTAAAATTGAAAATAAAAAATTAATAGAAGCAATAGATTGAGTTAAAAAGTATTTTAAAGAAGCTTCAGTTTGAAGAAGATTTTTATTATAAGAAATTAGGGGGATAAATCTTAAAAGATTAATTTCTAAACCAATTCAACATCCAAATCAAGAATTGGAAGAAATAGAGATTAAAGTTCTGAAAAATAAAAAAAAAATAAAAAATATTTTATTAGAATTAAAAAAATTAAAAATTTAAAATATTTAATATAATTAAATTAAAGAATTAAAATTCTTATGTGATATATTTTAGTGTATGAAGCACAGTAATTTTTGATATTATTAGGTTTAGTTTAATTCTAAAAAATATAATAAAGGTAAAAAATTTACATAATTTATTCTATCAGAATAATCCTTTTATCAGGCACTTTATTAAGAAAAAGGGTTAATCTTTATATTTGAGGTATGAACTCAAAAGCTTAATTTAGCTTATTCTTAA